TTCCCGAGCAGGCCTTTTATTTGGTAGGTAACATCGATGAAGCTACTGCGAAGGCTATGAACTTAGAAGAGGAGAGCAAATTGAAGAAATGACCTTAAATCTTTGTGTACTGACTCCTAATCGAATTATTTGGGATTCAGAAGTGAAAGAAATCATTTTATCTACTAATAGTGGCCAAATTGGCGTATTACCAAACCACGCCCCTATTGCCACAGCTGTAGATATAGGTATTTTGAGAATACGCCTCAACGACCAATGGGTAACGATGGCTGTGATGGGCGGTTTCGCTAGAATAGGCAATAATGAGATCACCATTTTAGTAAATGATGCAGAGAAGGGTAGTGACATTGATCCACAAGAAGCTCAGCGAACTCTTGAAATAGCTGAAGCTAACTTGAGTAGAGCTGAAGGCAAGAGACAAGCAATTGAGGCGAATCTAGCTCTTAGACGAGCTAGGACACGAGTAGAGGCTATCAATGTTATTTCGTACTAGTCGATGCATCAGAATAATCAAAAGAAGTTCTGTTTATACACCCTATTTGGATTCCGCCAATTGGATACACTCAAGTGTAATCTGATGTAACGAACAAAAAAAAAAAATACAAATATGAGTATGAGTAGTGGGAGGATAATAGGGAAAGGGTACAAAATCCATAAAAAAAGAAAAGAAGGTGGGTAGAAAAACTTATTAGATACCAGAGTCAATGGTATCTAATAAGTTCTACCTACTATTGGATTTGAACCAATGACTCCCGCCGTATGAAAGCAATACTCTAACCACTGGGTTAAGTAGGTCATTTATCATCACAAAGAGAAAGAAAAAATGGGACCAATCACATCGGAGATTATAGACAGAATATGACTTCTCAGCAATACCAATCCTTGGCAGGAAACGGATCAGAGAGCTATCATGTGGGATTATGGAATATCCATCTTGACAAGAAATTATCTAGATGTTAATATGTCTATGACAAGGGCTATAGCTCAGTTAGGTAGAGCACCTCGTTTACACGCGCGCCAATGCTTTTTCAGAGGAGCCCATCATGCAATCAACAGAATTGATCTTATTGAGAAATCGATGTCTTACTCCATAGATTCGAGGAACAAGAGAACAATAGCATGACAAAAATTTGGTTCGGTCCGATTCAGGTGCCAATTCAGGTACCAAATAGAACCCATCATTGGTGTGATCATTGATAAGGTGAATACCCAGTCTATTCAATGCTAGGCATAATGAGTATAAGGACCTCAAAATAACCTCTTTTCGTCCTATGAACTTTAAGGTGTATGAAGTATCATATTTGACTCTTGGGACGGATCGATAGAGACTCCATTTAACTTAGGTTGATCTAGGCCGGAGGCAGACCTACGTCAGGGTAACCCTTCTTTGAAACACTTTGGTATTGCTCCTGGATCAGAATACAAATAATGAATCCGAGCGCATGGAGCCATCTCGTTATCTTCCTGTCAAGAAACAAATATGGTGGACTAGCCGATCTTTCTATCAGTTAATGAAGGAGCCCAATGCAAAAAAAAAAACGCATGTTGGGTCTTTGAAACAGTTCGAATCATTTCGATAATAATCAGTTTGATCTGTTTTACCGAGAAGGTCTACGGTTCGAGTCCGTATAGCCCTATACATTTTTGTATTCATTTCCTAATTAGTGCGCGTGGCCGGCCGGTTGATTGTTCCATAGAAATGGAATCATTCCCACAGGATCACGGAGATCCCTCGGGGCATGAAAACAAGAATTTATTCCAATGGATCCAACCGGATCGGTTCAAATCTTGGATAAAAAAATCCATTCTTCTTCATTAATCTTCGTGTGTGAATGACATACGACTTTTTTATTTATTGTTCATGATCCAGGATTTAGTGATACACCTTTGCTTTGGTATACCAAAGTCAATTTATGAAGTCAAAATCATAACATGGGCTGGCTCAAGAAAAACTCCAACCTAACCCAACCAAATCAAATCGAATAGTAAGTCACATGATCTAGGGCCTATTCTTGTTCTTGTATTTGTAGAAAAACCAGAGTTTCAAAAATGGAGCTCTTTGGTAAGTTTCATTGTACAATAGGCTTTTCTTCGTATAACCGGCTTAGCAAAGCAAGTAGTCATTTTTCTGTTTCTGTACAATACTTATTTTTTTTTCTATTCCAATCTACCCCAATCCAGTTGTTCATCATTCCAATTCTACTTCTACCAATGCAGACTTTATGTAATAGGGGCCCATTTGAACTTGGATGAGTTAGGAATCCCCCGACGTATCGCCTTTTGGCAGAACAATAACCCCAATTCATTATTTCAGAGACAATAATTGGTCCGAAATGTATCAACGTTTGCGCCCTCTATGAGTTGGTTTTTGGATGGGGAGATTTTGTCTGTCGAATCGTTCGACAACGCGTGATTCCATTCGAAGTATCTTCTGTAGATCATTTACGATTCAGCCGACTCTACCACTAAACTATGCCCCATTTTGTAGGTTTGCTTCAAA